GGCGGAACGAACGGGGCGCGCTTTGGAAGAAGCAATCTGTTATCGAGCTATCTTATTGGGAATAACGAGAGCATCTCTAAATACTCAAAGTTTTATATGCGAAGCGACTTTTCAAGAAACTGCTCGAGTTTTAGCAAAAGCAGCTCTCCGGGGCCGGATCGATTGGTTGAAAGGACTAAAAGAAAACGTTGTTCTGGGGGGGATGATACCTGTTGGTACCGGATTCAAAGGATTCGTACACCGTTCAAATCAACAAAAGAACATTCCCTTGAAAACAAAAAAAAAGAATCTATTTGAGGGAGAAATGAGAGATATTTTGTTTTACCATAGAGAATTATTTGATTCTTGTCTTTCAAAGAATTTCCACGATAGATCAAAACAACAATGATTTCTGGGATTTAATACAAGAGATTCATCCTTTTTATCTTCTCTGTATTTGTTATTTATGGTTATTAAATTAAGTAATAAAATAAAGAAATTCAAATAATAACAAATAGAAAGAAATTAGTGGTTTGGGTTGTGTATCAATGGCCAATCCGCTTTCGAAAAGAAGGTTCCGTTGGAACAATTACTTATTTTCGGATACCTCATCTCTTTATTAAATAAAAAAAGAGAAAGTGTGGGAAGAAATGACAAGAAGATATTGGAACATCAATTTGGAAGAGATGATGGAGGCGAGAGTTCATTTTGGTCACGGTACTCGGAAATGGAATCCTAGAATGGCACCTTATATCTATGCAAAATGGAAGGGCATTCATATTATAAATCTTACTAGAACTGCTCGTTTTTTATTAGAGGCCTGTGATTTAGTTTTTGATGCTGCAAGTAGAGGCAAACAATTTTTAATTGTTGGGACAAAAAAGAAAGCAGCTGATTCAGTAGCACGGGCTGCAATAAGGGCTCGATGCCATTATGTTAATAAAAAGTGGCTTAGAGGTATGTTAACGAATTGGTCCACTACAGAAGAGAGACTTCAAAAATTCAGGGACTTGAGAATAGAACAAAAGACGGGGAGACTCGCCCGTCTTCCGAAGAGAGATGAAGCCATCTTGAAGAGACAATTATCTCACTTGCAAACATATCTGGGTGGGATTAAATATATGACAGGGTTACCTGATATTGTAATCATCATGGATCAACAAAAAGAATATAAGGCCCTTCGAGAATGTATTACTGTGGGAATTCCAACGATTTGTTTAATCGATACAAATTGTGATCCGGATCTCGCGGATTTTTCGATTCCGGCGAACGATGATTCTATAGCTTCAATCCGATTAATTCTTACCAAACTAGTATTTGCAATTTGTGAGGGCCGCTTATATAAGAAATCCTTGATTCATAATAAAAAAAAAAAATGACTTCGTAAACTCGATAATAGAATCGGTTACTATTCCTGAATCTCAAAAAATATATAAAAATGACTGGGGATATTATGTGATTAATCGGTATCCTAAATAGAAAATTCAAGTAGACAAGTCGAGAAATACATAAGAGATGGTTGAATCAAAATAATTTCTTTGAAAGTGATATTTCAGTCAGAGGACAATATGAATGTTCTATCATACTCAATCAACACACTAAAGGGGTTATACGATATATCCGGTGTGGAAGTAGGCCAACATTTCTATTGGCAAATAGGGGGGTTCCAAATCCACGGCCAGGTACTTATTACTTCTTGGGTTGTAATTGCTATCTTATTAGGTTCAGCTGCTATAGCTGTTCGGAATCCACAAACCATTCCGACTGGCGGTCAGAATTTCTTTGAATACGTCCTTGAATTCGTTCGAGACGTGAGCAAAACTCAAATTGGAGAAGAATATCGCCCTTGGGTTCCCTTTATTGGGACTATGTTTCTATTTATTTTTGTTTCCAATTGGTCAGGGGCTCTTTTACCTTGGAAAATCATACAGTTACCTCACGGGGAGTTAGCCGCACCCACGAATGATATAAATACTACTGTTGCTTTAGCTTTACTAACGTCAGTAGCCTATTTCTATGCGGGTCTTACAAAAAAAGGATTAGGTTATTTTGGTAAATACATTCAACCAACTCCAATTCTTTTACCCATTAACATCTTAGAAGATTTCACAAAACCTCTATCACTTAGTTTTCGACTTTTCGGAAATATATTAGCGGATGAATTAGTAGTTCTTGTTCTTGTTTCTTTAGTACCTTTAGTGGTTCCTATACCTGTCATGTTCCTCGGATTATTTACAAGTGGTATTCAGGCTCTTATTTTTGCAACTTTAGCCGCAACTTATATAGGTGAATCCATGGAGGGCCATCATTGATTAGTCTTAGGAAGAGTCCTTTTTTTAGCTTAGATCAAGGCAATATATGTGTGGCTACTCTATTCTATCAGGATAATCTCTTTCTATTTTCCAAATATACAAATATAGTCTACGATAATAGAAAAACGATCTTCGAGAAGTTTCAACTAAGGGGGAGTTGGTTAGTAGAGAGGGGTCGCGCCAGGTATGTGGAATCCAATGGCTATAAGTAAACTCTTGTAGATTAGATGTTTCGAAGAATGATTCGAAAATCCGATTGAATTTAAGATAGAATGGGCGGTTTACGTTATGGAAGAAAGATATGTATATTTGATATTAGATATTGACAAGTTATATATTAACTAATATTTCTATTTAATTTGCCCTACTTGCCTAAATTAAGATAGGTATGGTATGCCAGTCGAAGCCCTTCCGTTTCGTTTATGACTGTGAATTGAATGAATAAACAGAGAAAATAAAGAAAAAGATCGAAGAATGATTAGAAAAGGAAATGAAAAAACTCAAGTTGGATTGATTCGGAAAGACTCTACAAATAGGAACTAAAAAAGATGAAGTCTTTCTAATGATCTAATGATTCAATAATATTCTTATTTCTATTTCAATTTGGAGTTTTTAGTTTTTTTGACTAGATGAATATTAGCAATAGAATAATAAAATCATAATTCATTGGTTGATTGTATCATTAACCATTTCTTTATTTTTTTGGGGGGAGGAACTCATCATGAATCCACTGATTTCTGCCGCTTCCGTTATTGCTGCTGGATTGGCTGTAGGACTTGCTTCTATTGGGCCTGGAATTGGTCAAGGTACTGCTGCGGGCCAAGCTCTAGAGGGTATTGCGAGACAGCCCCAGGCAGAGGGAAAAATACGAGGTACTTTATTGCTTAGTTTGGCTTTTATGGAAGCTTTAACAATTTATGGATTGGTTGTAGCATTGGCGCTTTTATTTGCGAATCCTTTTGTTTAATCCGATAAAAGAAAAAGAAATAGGGGAAATACATATTGATTTTCGGGTATTGGACTTGCAGGTTGCTCTTTCACATTATATCAAAATATCGTTCCTACACAATTACTTATTCGTTGAGAAACTAACCTACGGGAAGGACTGATTTGAGGATGAGGAATTAGTGTTACCCACTCCCTTTCTTCCTTCCCCTTTTTAGTCCAAAGGAGAAGCAACAAAACAGGTATTTCGCAATTCACATGAAACACAGTACCTAATTCTATTCCAATAAGCAATAAGAATAATACTTATTTATTGCTTATTGGGAATCTCAATTGAAAAAAGACAATTCATTTCGAAATTGAATCGATTTTCTATATTAGAAGTAGCAAAGAGGTGAAGGAATACAACGATTTTTTTAGTTTATCTATAAGAGGAGCTCATATGAAAAATGTAACCGATTCTTTCGTTTTCTTGGGTCACTGGCCATCCGCCGGGAGTTTCGGGTTTAATACCGATATTTTAGCAACAAATCTAATAAATCTCAGCGTAGTGATTGGTGTATTGATCTTTTTTGGAAAGGGAGTGTGTGCGGGTTGTTTATTTCAAGAATAGGTTGGATTCAACCAGCTGTACCTCTTTTTTTTCTTTATAACTAGGGACGAAAGGTACATGATTTCGCGAATTACTTCTGAATAAATAAAGAAATCATATGTAAGAACCATAGCATTTCGCGATTTGTTGGTAAATAAACTTTGATTCTCTATCAACCAATAATGGGGGACCGTTAACATGGTTAAAGCTAAACCGTTTGAAGTCTAGGCACAGCATGGTATTCTTTCTACCACTATTTTAATACCGAAATGGTAAAAAAAAAGAATAGTTCGGATTCGGAATTTATCGATATAGAACACTCATGTCGATAAAATGATTTGAATCCTTTATTGGAAAAATGTTCATCCTTTTTTTTATTAATATTGATAGTAAATAAATGTCAAACGCTGAGTCGATGACCTACATATAAAGTAAGACAAATTTTTGGATTTTAAGTGAAGAAAAAAAACAACTTTGCTGACAATTACTTATTTTTTAGTTCTTGTTTGGTCAGAAGAGTCCTCTGAATATTATGGTCTTTTTTTTTTTATTAGTGATACTTTTTTTTGGAATATGAACAGAGAAGAGAGGATAGGTTCATTACATTCAAAAAAGATATGGAAATTCGCCATAAATAATTGAAGTAATTGAACGTGAGAGCCAAATGAATTGAAAGATTCAAGTTTGGTTCGGGAAGGGATCATGAACGTTTTGAAATGAATGGAAAGATAATCTACTTTCATTAAGTGATTTATTAGATAATCGAAAACAGAGGATCTTGAATACTATTCGAAATTCAGAAGAACTGCGCGGACAGGCCATTGAACAACTTGAAAAAGCCCGGGCTCACTTAAGGAAAGTAGAAATGGAAGCGGATCAGTTTCGAGTGAATAGATATTCGGAAATGGAACGAGACAAAATGAATTTGATTAATTTAACTTATAAAACTTTAGAACAATTAGAAAATCACAAAAATGAAACCATTTATTTTGAACAACAAAGAGCGATTAATCAAGTCCGACAACGGGTCTTCCAACAAGCCTTACAAGGAGCTCTAGAAACTCTGAATAGTTGTTTGAACAACGAGTTACATTTACGTACCATCAATGCTAATATTGACATGTTTGGTGCCATGAAAGAAATAACTGATTAGTCCTTCTCTTCGACTGTAG